TTATTAAAAGCTTGTGGTAAGAATGGGTTTCGCTCTAGTGCCCGAAAAAAATATTTCAAAGCTTTCGTATGTTCTCCGTTACTTGTGTGGATAAGGCCTATATTATACAGTATATAGCTTCGATCATAGGGATCAATTTCTAGTCGCATAGCTTCATAATAATTCTGCAAAGCTTCTGCATAATTTCCTTCGGATTGAGCCGACATCCGTTACGGTCGTCATTCGATTTCAAGATTTAAGAATCTCCGTTTCAAAACCGTACGTGAGATTTTCATCTCATACGGCTCCTCCCTTAATTTGTGTGTATAATGAGAATGAGAGTGGTAAAAGGAATCAAAAAAGATTGAAATTTTCTCATTATTAACTGAGCGGGGCTAGTGTTTTTACAAGAAATATCTAGCCAACCCCCCTTTAAAAGAGTTTTTCTTAACACCAAGCGTGTTGGTACTAGATAAAAAAAAAAGTGACTGGGGGGAGTAATTCTAAAAATTAATTTGTCTTCAACGCCCACTAATTCCTGGTAATTGGGCACTTCAACAGTCTTTGATGGTTATACATGTATACAAAGTACGAACGAGATGGATGTTTCTTGTCCCAACCATTGTTCTTCGTCCCGATCCAGATAGGGGCAAGGGATAATTTCTAACAAAATTTCCGTGTTGTTGATTCCTAGACGTAGTGCTTCTTCCCCTATGCCGCCTATTGGGACTAGTCGAATCAAATAGGGTTCACCCACATTATAGAATAGAACCCACGTAGGTCTAGCCTTTCGCTCAATACTATAATCAAATCAATCAACAATTGAAGTACCTAAGGTTGCATTAATCGGGCATACACGATAGAAGGAATTGTTCTTATGTTATTGAAAACTGCACCTTCAGCAAGCGTAGATTTTCTTTTTTCCAAGAATTCTTTTCTTTCTATCCCGAATACATGTGTCTTTCTCCTAAGGCTAAGGGCGGTAAAAAAAAATAATCAAATCACACCATCTCTGTAATAGTTAAATGCCTCCTTTTCTCCTGAGGTTGTCGGAATTACTCGTAATAAGATGTTGGCCACAATTGAAAAGGTCTTATCAATAAAATTTCCATTTATCCGTGATCTAGGCATAGAGAGCAATCCGTTCTATAATTCTTTTCATTACCTCTCGCGAGAAAACGATCTCACAAACAAAGGAAGGAATTGTACAACGCAAAATAATATAAAAAGAAAAGAGACTCAGTAAAAAAAAAGAGATAGCCCCTTACTCCAAGATTTTTTTGACAGGAATCAATAAAAAGAATAAATCGTTTAATCCGACTCACTTTCGCCTGGAGTGGTATAAAAATGAATGGAACTTTTAAGATTTCATCGAAGTTGAATCATTCTATGACGAAATATAGAGCAATCGGACAACCGACTCTTTAATTGGGTGCAGAAGCAAATATACAATAAAGTGTCAAATCTAAAAATTACTGGGATTTCTTTTTGAATTTGTAATGGAGCTATGGGCTAAGGGATTAGTGTTGATAGATCTAAAATAAAACGGGAAAAGTTTTTTTTTCCTTTTCTTATGGAAATGGAATTATAGTCTAAATAGAATCATCATCTATAAGGTATCCATTAACCATAGTCATAGGATAAAAAAAAAAGACAGACCCCGATTCGTGCCCCATTCATTGACTCAATTCGGTAAAAATATCATAAAAAAGATAGGGGTAGGAGCATTCTCTTCGCAAACAAAGATGAATGGATATATATTTTTTTAACAGTTTTTCACAAAAAATCCCCGTATTTCCCAAGCTCAAAAAAAGGGCCTTTCTTTGATGAATTTGATGAAAGCCTTTCTATTTATAGTTTTATATAGATAGTTGAATTGAATTTGTTGGCCGGCCCTACCTAACAAAACAACCCAATTTGAATGACTCGCTGTTTATTCGGTTTCGGGGCCATAATCCTTGTGTAGGAGAGATGGCCGAGTGGTTCAAGGCGTAGCATTGGAACTGCTATGTAGACTTTTGTTTACCGAGGGTTCGAATCCCTCTCTTTCCACACCTTCGCCCAATTCGCAAATGTAATGTTAATGGCTACAATGTATCAAATCAAATAACAATGGATACCATTATTCCAAGAATTCGTCCTTTATATGGATTCTTTTTTCCTAATTTATGTGGCATTAGGGAAATGCTGGAAAGAGCATACAAGGATATAAATTGCTTTAATGATCCATGATACATGAATCAGAGAAAAACCTCTGATTGCTTTAACTCCGTACCCACGAAAGGAGGGGGACAAAATAAAAGGGCCCGAAACCTTGTTTTGTTGTTATCTTAGTTAGGGTTAAATCTGACGAGAATAATATTCTACAACCAACAATTCCTTTATTTTCAAACCAACCCATCCTCTAGCTATTATTTGATTGACTAACCCCTTATATTGGAGTGGGTGAATGGTCAAATGATATGGTAATTTATTATGGGGGGATGAATCAAGATAATTTTGAATCAGAGTTCTTGATTTTTCTTTCTCCCTTGCTGTAATGATATCTCGGGGTTTGCAGCGATAACTTGGTATATCAACCATGCGGCCGTTTACTAAGATATGTCTATGATTAACTAATTGGCGGGCTTGAGGAATAGTAGAAGCCATACCCAATCGAAAAAGGGTATTATCCAAACGCATTTCAAGTAATTGTAGTAAAACTGGACCTGTTGGCCCCTTGGCTTTTCCGGCGATACGAACGTATTTAAGTAATTGGCGTTCTGTAAGACCATAATGAAACCGCAATTTTTGTTTTTCTTTTAAACGAATCTGATATTCTTTTTTTTTACTAAAGCGCGGATTACTCTTGCTTTTGTCTGGAGGCCTTTTAGTAGTTAATCCCGGTAAAGACCCAAGGCGGCATATTTTTTTGAAACGAGGTCCTCGGTAACGCGACATAAAAACTCCCCTTTTTTTTTTTTCAATTTCAAAAAACCTAAATTCAAAATGAACTCAACGATAAATGAATCGAAAACGTTGAAATATTTGACTACTATTCCATTGTAGTACAAAGAATAATGAGATTAAGTCTAGCAATATTCGAACCTTTGTATTGTATACATAAAAAAAATTGAAAAAAGGTAGCCCTTTTTGGTTTGTTCTGGGGGGGATCTAACCTCTTCAATTTGGATTCATAATAATAGTCGAAGTTCCTACAGCATAACGGGTTATCGGCCCTGGCCCAAGGGGGGAGAGAAGCTTTTTCAATGTTATGTTATTTCAAACATTATTATGTAAAAAATCAACGAACTGCAAAAAAGCCGGCTATCGGAATCGAACCGATGACCCTCGCATTACAAATGCGATGCTCTAACCTCTGAGCTAAGCAGGCTCAACTAACAAACAGAAATTTTATATGCAGAGGAAGTCAATAAACTGCAGGGGTTTTTACTATTAAAATTAACTATTCAATTCATTCTTAGCTATTCAGAATAAAAAAAAAAATATATTATTATTATAGAACGGAATATACCAATTCATATAACAATTAATAGAATACAATGGATATTTATTTGTCAAGTATACCAATGTAAGATAAAAAAAAATTCTTTAATTGAATTTAAACGGGTATTTGCTATTTTTTTAATTTCTTTTTTTTTTAGTGAATTCTATTTCATCACGTATTGAATTATAAATTATTAAATTAATGGATTCAATGAGTTATAGCCATTAACTATAATATGGTTAAATCTTTAAATCTTAAACAGTTCTATATCCTACCGTATTAATTCTTAATTATATATTAATATATAAATTTTCGTCTTATATATTTGCCAATTTTTTTTATTATTTTTTTATACTCTAATCTGAAAATTGGTGTATATACTCTTACTCTAATCTCATTATTTTTTTTATTTTCTATTTATATAATAATTTACTATTTTTAAAATAAATAGAAAATGAAATGACCGTTTTATTTATCTCATTTTCGTTTTATTTATCTCATTTTCGTTTTTTTTATGTTATATAGCATAACATTTGCTCTAAGGAAAGAAAATAAAAATTCAATAAAAAAGAAGCAATTCAGATAATAGTGAGACATCCCTATGTTTTCATTTTAAAAGTCAAAGTTAAAGAAAAGACGAAAAAAAACAAAGAAAGAACGGGCCGTTCGAGTATTCAACGTTATATCTAAAAAATGAGAACAAGGAAGCATATATACCTTGTGTAATATATGGATCTATCCGTCTAGATTGAGTTGCGGGGACAGAAATGGTATAATTCTTTTGGGCCAAAGATGGTACCCAACAGAATCGAGATGAAACAAAGCGGGCAATAAATAAATAAAAAATGGAAGACTCTTAGATATAGGAATAGGTCTCTGTCTAATTATAATGAATTCAAGGGAAGGGGTCTAGCATAAATGAAAGAGAGGGGAATTGAAAAAATATGAAAACAAATCTAAACTAAAAACAAAAGAAAAGGGGGGGTATGGCGGAATTGGTAGACGCAACGGACTTAATTGGATTGAGCCTTAGTACGGAAACCTACTAAGTGATAACTTTCAAATTCAGAGAAACCCTGGAATAAAAGAGGGGCAATCCTGAGCCAAATCCTTTTTTACGAAAATAAAGAGGGGCTCACAAAGCGAGAATAGAAAAAAAGGACAGGTGCAGAGACTCAATGGAAGCTGTTCTAAAAAATGGAGTCGGTTGCATTACATTGATAAAGGAAGCCTTCTTTCGAACCTTCAGAAAGGGAGAGGGTAAACCTATATATACGTACTGCAAAATTGCTTCAAATGATTAATGAGAACCCGAGTACGTATATATGGAAAATTTATATATAAGAATCGATATAGTCATTGATCAAATCATTGACCCTAGAGTCTGATGGATCTTTTGAATCACTGATTAATCAGACGAGAATAAAGAGAGAGTCCTGTTTTACATGTCAATAACGGCAACAATGCAATTTATAGTAAGAGGAAAATCCGTCGATGTTAAAAGTCGTGAGGGTTCAAGTCCCTCTATCCCCAA